AATAAGATTGTTTAGAACCGATGGGATAAAATCTCACTCGTTTGGTTTTAGACTTCTATAATAACGCCGGTATTAGTGAAAGATGGTATAAGCAGCTTCCGTCGAAAAACTCTTATATCTGCAGAACCACGATATATGGGTAAATGGAGTATGTGGATATCTTTCTTTAGTGGGGTCGTACGAAGAATATGTTATTAGTTTAGATCTAATCAATTTAATGAATTATTCCTTAATGAATTACTCTGAAAAGTTCCTATCAAACTAGTGCTAGTTGATGAGAGTTACTTCGGAAACAGAAAGACTAAAGTCAAATTCATTTGGGATATTCTCTCAATTCCAAGAAACTGAAACCGGATCAAGTATGAGTTGTCGATCAGAACATATATGGATAGAACCTATAACGGGATCTCGAAAAACAAGTAATTTCTGCTGGACTGTTATCCTTTTTTTAGGTTCATTAGGATTCTTGTTGGTTGGAACTTCCAGTTATCTTGGTAGAACTTGGATATCTTTATTTCCGTTTCAGCAAATTGTTTTTTTTCCACAAGGGATTGTGATGTCTTTCTATGGGATCGCGGGTCTTTTTATTAGCTCCTATTTATGGTGCACAATTTCTTGGAATGTAGGTAGTGGTTATGATCGATTCGATCGAAAAGAAGGAATCGTGTGTATCTTTCGTTGGGGATTTCCCGGAAAAAATCGGCGTATCTTTCTCCGATTCCTTATAAAAGATATTCAGTCCGTCCGAATAGAAGTTAAAGAAGGTCTTTATGCTCGTCGTGTCCTTTATATGGATATCCGAGGACAGGGAGCCCTTCCATTGACTCGTACTGATGAGAATTTGACTACGTGGGAAATTGAACAAAAAGCTGCGAAATTGGCCTATTTCTTGCGTGTACCCATTGAAGTCTTTTGAGAACTGTGAGAAAATTTCGCGGCAGGAGGGGAAAAACTCACGAATCCTCTGTTTCTATCACGAATTTCTATAACATAACTAAACTGAGGTTTATTCCGAACATGGATTCGAGCTAAAGTAGGCGTATAAGGGAGAAGTAGAAAACAAAACGCTTTTTGTTTTGGGGTCTTTTATAGGTATGTAAATCTACACAATTCAATAATAACAAGAAGTAACAAATTGAAATACTAGATTTCTCGCATACTCAACCATTTAGAAAAAAACTTTCCCAGTTTCTATTTTCTATTTTAAGTCCAATATCTATACATCAAAATAGAAAAATCCAGACTTGGTGAAATTGAAACTTTAGATTCAGATAGATCATATGTAAAAATTTTTTTTTCAATGAACACGCCTTAATTTATCTGTTTTTGTGCTCCTTACTGTCCAAACAATTGGATCCCTTATAACGATTAAGGATAACTAGCCAATTCCTGCTTTGGTTTGCTGCTCATTTTTGATCATCACAAGATTCTTCAGAAACTTCCCTGAATTATTCGCTCCCTGACTCCTAAGAGTCAGTGAAATTTTTCGAAATATTAGAGGGCCTCGAGTCGACGACTGAGAGGGTTCATTAACAATTCATAGATGAAAAAATGGCAAAAACGAAAGCATTCACTCCTCTTTTATATCTTGCATCTATAGTCTTTTTGCCCCGGTCTCTTTCTCTCTTATTTAATAAAAGTCTAGAATCTTGGGTTACTAATTGGTGGAATACTGCGCAATCCGAAACTTTTTTGAACGAGATTGAAGAAAAGAGGATTCTCGAAAAATTCATAGAATTAGACGAACTTCTCCTCTTGGACGAAATAATCAAGGAATACGCGGAAACACCTCTCCAAAACCTTCGTATAGGAATCCAGAACGAAACAATCCAATTAATTAAGATGCACAACGAGGATCGGATTCATACGATTTTGTATTTATCGACAAATTTAATCTCTTTCCTTATTCTAAGTGGTTATTCTATTTTGGGTAATAAAGAACTTGGGATTCTTAACTCGTGGACTCAGGAATTCCTATATAACTTAAGTGACACAACAAAAGCGCTTTCTATTCTTTTATTAGCAGATTTATGTCTCGGATTTCATTCGACCCGTGGTTGGGAACTACTAATTAGCTCTGTCTACAAAGATTTTGGGTTTGTTCATAATGATCAAATTATATCTTGTCTTGTTTGTATTCTTCCAGTCATTCTCGATAGCATTTTTAAATATTGGGTTTTCTATTATTTAAATCGTCTATCTCCGTCACTTGTAGTGATTTATCATTCAATAAGTGAAAAATGATCTATGAATATGAAATTCATCGAATTCGAATGTTTTTTACTTTGTAGTTGTACAGAAGGAAAGCATTGCAAATCGTCCTTACTTTTTCCATTTCGATGAACCCGGGGGATTGATCCTATGGATTATTCCCATAACAATATTCCAGTCAATAGCAGAATCGTGGATAGGAAACTCGATTAGTAACCTACTCAATTTATTGTAGAAATTTTCCGTATCAATGATTGGACTATGCAAACTAGAAATACTTTTTCTTGGC